ATTATGATATTACATATTCTAATTTGAGAAAAATAAAAAGATTCGGTATTTGGGAGACAAAGACACAAAAACCAGAAACAATATAGAATCCATTTTTTTAGCACTTAACCGTTAGGGATTTCGTTGTTCAAAAAAAATGATTCGCAGAGAAGAGAGATATTTGTACTTTACTTATTTTTGAGTAGAATATGATTTGAAGTGTATAAGAAGGGTTGCATTTATTAAACACATATGCAGATAGCTATAATATCCGACTTCTCTTTTATTGCCGGTTCTATTCGGGACAGCCCGCGTCGTGCTCTATCAAAAGAGAATTTCTATTTAATGCAAAATTGAAGTAGGATAATTTTATGATAATTCCCTATCGAGAACATATCTAAATAATAGATATCTGTGTAACAATTTCTATTCTGGGGTTTACATATACTCATATGTTTTGTTATAATTGAAATTGAGAAGGATTTTTTGATTGAAAAAATCAATACTGATTAGTTCTGCCTCAATTTGTATTTTCTTATGTCATTAGGAAAACACAATTTGAAATTCAACTCCCAGAATCGTTCATGAATTCGAACTAAGCAGTCAATAGTTAATGGTTCAAGTTTGTCGGCTGAAAATTCACATTTTATTTTCAATAGAAAAGCCAGAGAATGTTTTTAGCATTGTGGATTTTCAGATACTATACAATCAATCGAAGGGATGGATCAAATCCAATCCAAAAGGGGTGTTTCTTTTAGGAAAAGGATTAAGTAAAACAGGAGTCAAAATGCAAGTACAATAAAACTTCAGTAATCCGGGAAAATTTTTATCTATTTTGTATCAGTTTGGCGGCATGGCCGAGTGGTAAGGCGGGGGACTGCAAATCCTTTTTCCCCAGTTCAAATCCGGGTGTCGCCTGATCAACAAAAAACTCGAAATCCCTTCTTCTCTTCGGTTCTGCTGATATAACTCGCAGAATTCTTCCCCGGTAGAAGCAGAGGAAACAGACTGTTAATACTTGATTCTAAGCATGTGGTCTGAAGGTTTTCTAAACAAAAAGATTGTGAATCCTCGTTCGCATCTAGGATTCAAGGAAATAGTAAAATCTACTTGTAGGGGCTATCAAGACTTTACTATTCCCTTCTATTACTAAGGAAGTGTCTAATGACTGGATCTTGAATCAGATTGTAGAGCCTGATAGGAAATCAGATTCAATTAAGAGTTTTGGAAGGGGGTGGAAGTTGCTTTATATATGACGGACTCGCGAGAATCTCTGAGTGCTCAGGTACCCAATCAATATTAGATTGGATGGATAATTTTTTTTTTATAGAAAAAGGGGCAAAAAGAAAGAATTTCCTTTCGGCAACCCCTAATCAAGCCCCCTCTTTCACAGCGATAATCGGGAAGGGGGGTACCGGATTAGATCAAATGGGGAAATAGAGGTCTGTAATAGATAGTGATTTCTCTTTTTTAGAGATTTCTCCCTTTCTGTTTTTACTTACGAAGGTCAACAAAACAAAAAAAGAATAGGCCTTATTAGTCTTATTCCTACATGTTCCCATTCCCTTGGGATGTTACTACGTATTTCACTTGTGTTTAATCTTTCCCGATTCGAAATCATAATCGATTTATTGGATTGGTTTCTCAATAGTGTTCGGTCAGAATCCCGTTTTGACTCTGCGCCATTGATTCCACTATTATTAGTGAGGAATAATGGAATAATTCCTTCGTATTTATAGAGATAGGGGACATAATTCACATGGATATAGTAAGTCTCGCTTGGGCTGCTTTAATGGTAGTCTTTACATTTTCCCTTTCACTCGTAGTGTGGGGAAGAAGTGGGCTCTAGAAGTACTACTAATTGAGTTGAGGAATCAAACCGTATCAATTGTTTTATAGATCGTTCTGCAACGCGTTTTGAACTTTTTAAAATCAAAATCTCTGAATTTCGAATCCCGTTGGACTCCAATGGAGTAATTTATGATATGAATCATACTCTTTCAATCAAAGAGATATTTCAGTGATTCCCGTGTTTGTATTTCTAAAAGAAAAGGATTCAGATAATTGGAAATTTATTCCAACCTAAAATTCTTCCGAAATTTTCTATTTCAATCAATGGAATGAGCTCTTACTATCTTTATAGATGGATACTGAGGAAGACCGGACTTTTTTTTTTGATTTCTTTCCCTCTTTACTGTTCAAAGAAGAAGTAGTTTTGTTAAGTGTATACGCACTTTCTATGAGAAATGATATAGAGATAGTGGTTGTCTAACGAGAGACTATGGAATAATAAGATTTTGGCTGGGGCGAGTCACATATTGGACATTTACAGCTTGGTTTCTAATTTTAGAAAGGCGGTTTAGGCTTTATCGACTTATTTCATATCATGGTTCGGGCGTTAAAAATCGGTGAGGTTTCCTCTTCCTTATTAGTAAAAGGAAAGGAATTAGAATCCTAAGATAAGAATTATTTCAGATTGATTGGAACAAATAGATGTAGCAAATTGGGTGGGATGTCAATT